AACTAAACAAAAACAAAAAAGATCCAAGAACCAAGAGATTTTTCCTTATATTTTTTCGAAAAAAGAAAAGAATTCGTACAAAATCGATGAGGATAATCTAGGATTTGCTCAAAAATCTTTTGTAACCATTCTTTTCAATTATAAACGATGGACTCGTCCATTTCGATATATAAAAAACAATCGATTTCAAAATGTCGTAAAAAATGAAATTTCAGAATTTTTTTTTCATACATGCCAAAGTGATGGAAAAGAAAGAATATCTTTTACGTATCCATCCAATTTATCAACTTTTCACAAAATGGTGGAAAAAAAAATTTATCTCTTGGGAAGAGATAAAATTTCCTATGATGAATTATCTAATTATTGGAGGTATACTAATGAAGAAAAAAGAAAGAAACTGAGCAATGAATTTCTAAATAGGTCAAAAATTATAGATAAGGAATTGTTTTCTCTGGATATATTTGAAAACAAAATTCGACTGTGTAATGATGAAACTAAGACAAAATACTTAACTAAAATTTATGATCCTTTCTTAAACATAAACAGATCCTTTAGTCGACGAATCCAAGATGAAAAAACTTACAAAAAAAAGAACATTTTGATAAATAAAATTCATGGTATCCTTCTTTCTATTAATAAAAATATTTATCAAAATAATAATAGTAATTATCAAGAATTCGATTCAAAAAAAAATACATTTGATAGAAAAGCATTAGTAACTACATTTTTTTTTTTGAATCCAATCCATAAATTTTTACAAAAATCAGTATCAAGCTTGAGTTTTGAAGCACTCTATTTATTTCCAGAACATGAACAAGTACAAATGGATTCTGAAGATGAAGAAGATAAAAAAAGAATAATCCAAATATTATTCGATGCAATTAGAACGGATTTGAAGGATAAAACAATAGTAAATCGAAATAGAACAGAATTTATTAGAATAAACGAAATCCGTAAAAAAGTTCCTCGATGGTCATACAAATTTATTGGCGAATTGGAACAACTGAGCGGAAAAATTGAAGGAGAGAGTTATCAAATTCTTTCTAGAAAAGCCAAACGTGTAGTCATTTTAAATAAATCTAAATTTTTTAAGAAAACCAATACGTATAGGAATACTGAAAATACGAATAATACTAAACAAAAAAAAAACGAATTGGCTTTAATACGTTATTCACAACAATCGGATTTTCGGCGAGACCTAATAAAAGGATCTATACGTGCTCAAAGGCGTAAAACAGTTACTTGGAAATTTTTTCAAAAAAGTGTGCATTCCCCTCTTTTTTTGGATAAAATTGAGAAACCTGTATTCTTTTCGTTTGATAGTATCAATTCAATGAAAATCTTTTTTTTGTTAAAAAGTTGGATGCGAAAAAAGACAGAATTTCCAATTTCTTATTATACAGAAGAAAAAGCAAAAGAAAGGTCGAAAAAAGAAGACGAAAAAAAAAAAGAAACTGAGGAAAAAAAACGTATAGAAATAGCAGAAGCCTGGGATAACATTATATTTGCTCAAGTAATAAGGGGTGTTTTATTAATAACCCAATCGATTCTTAGAAAATATATTATATTACCTTCATTGATAATAATTAAAAATATTCTTCGTATACTATTTTTTCAATTTACCGAATGGTCAGAAGATTTTAGGGATTGGAAAAGAGAAATATATATTAAATGTACGTATAATGGCGTTCAATTATCCGAAAGAGAATTTCCCCAAAAATGGCTGACAGATGGTATTCAGATAAAGATATTATTTCCTTTTCGTCTAAAACCCTGGCACAAATCTAAGCTACAATCCAATGAAAGGAAAAAAGATCAAATGAAAAAAAGGGGGATAAAAAAAAAGAACTTTTGTTTTTTAACAATTTGGGGAACGGAAGTCGAATTCCCCTTTTCTGCTTCTACAAAAAATAGATTTTCATTTTTTAATCCTATTTTTAAAGAACTAAAAAAAAAAACGAAACAATTACAGTTTTTCATTTTTCTAGTTCTAAAAGCTTTAAATGAAAAACTGAAATTGTTTCTAAATATCTTAAAAGAAAAAGCAAAATGGATCATCAAAAGTATTCTCAAAAGGATTTTTTTTCTAACGAAAAAAATAAAACAATTTTCAAAATTTCTATTTATTAAATTGAAATTAAAAAAAATAGATGAATTGAGCGAAAGCAAAAAAGATTCAACAATCGTTAACAACAGTCCAATGATTTCCGAAGCAACCATTCCAATTCAATCTATAAATTCGGCAAATTATTCAGTGAAACAAAAAAAAATAAAGGATCTGAATGCTAAAAGAAAAGAAGTTTTAAAAAAAATAGAAAAAATGAAAAAAGAAAAAAAAAAAAGAGGACTTGTAATTTCAGAGACAAATATGAATTCGAACAAAACTACTTATGGTATTAAAAGGATCAAATTTAAAAACAAAAATTTGCAAATATTACAAAGAAAAAGAAATGTTCGATTTACTCGTAAATCACATTCTTTTTTTAAATTTTTCATGACAAGGACATACATAGATATCTTTCTATATATCATTTGTATTCCTAGAAGCAATACACAACTTTTTCTTGAATCAACAAAAAAAAAATTGAAAAAAATCATTTACACTAATGAAGCAAATGGAGAAAGAACTGATAAAACAAATCAAAATATAATTCGCTTTATTTCAATTATCCACAAATATTTGAATACTCAGAATATAAATTCACAGAATTCTTGTGATGTCTCCTTTTTGTCACAAGCCTATGTATTTTTAAAATTATTACAAACGCGAATTATTAACATATATAAGTTAAGATCTGTTTTTGAATATCATGAAAATTTTTTTTTTCTTAAAAATGAAATAAAGGATTCTTTTTTTGGAGTACAGGGAATATTTGATTCGAAATTAAAACATAAGAACTTTCCCAATTCTGTAATAAATCAATGGACAAATTGGTTAAAGGATCATTATCAATATGACTTATCCCAAAACAGATGGTCCAGGTTAGTCCCTCAAAAATGGAAAAAAAGGATCACGGAATGTTGCGTAGCTCAAAATAAAGATTTAACCGAATATAATTCACATGAAAAAAAAAAAAAACGATTAATTCTTTACAAAGAACAACAAGTAGGTGCATTAAAAAAAAAAAAAATTAGAAAACAATATAGATATGATCTTTTATCCTATAATTTTATCAATTATGCGAATAAGAAAGACTCATATATTTATGGATATAAATCCCTATTTCAAGCAAATAAAAATAAAGCAATTTATTCTAATTACAACGCGCATAAAAAAGAATTATTTGATATAATAGGTAATAGTTTTATCACGAATTATATAGCGGAAGACACTGTTATAGATATGGAAAAAAACCTGGATAGAAAACATTTCAATTGGCCGGGAATCAATATAGAAATACTAAATCGTTCCATATCGAATCCGGAATTTTGGTTCTTTTCAAAATTTGTGATATTTTATAATGCATATAGGGATAACCCATGGATCATACCAATCAAATTACTTTTTTTACATTTTAATGTAAATCCAAATATTAATATTAGTGAAAATAAAGATAACATTACTAGAAAGAAAAAAATAATCGATATCTATGGACCATCAAAAAAAAAGAAATCTGTTGAATTGGAGTTAGAAACGCGAAATCGAGCAAAAGCATTATATGCCGATCAAATAAATCTTGAAATACCTCTTTCAAACCAAGAAAAAGATTTTGTAGGATCGGGCAATGAAAAAAATATTAAAAGTATAAAGAAAAAGAAAGACAAGAACAAGATGGAGGTCGAACTAAATTTCTTACTAAGAAATTTTTTGATTTTACATTTGAATTGGAAGAATTTCTTAGGTCAAAGAATATTTAAAAATGTCAAAGTCTATTGTCTCCTGATTAGATTGAAAAAGTTAAGAGAAATTACTATAGCCTCTATTCAAAGAGGAGAGCTAGGTCTAGATATTATGATGATTCAAAATCAGAAGAATTTCATTCTTCAAGGCTTAAAAAAAAATAAAAAATTTATGAAAAAAGAAATATTTGTTATAGAACCTGTTCGTTTGTCTAAAAAAAACAATAAAAAATTTCTTATGTATCAAACCGTGAGTCTTTCATTAATTCATAAGAAGAAATGCAAAACTTATCAAAAAGACTCAGAAAAAAGTAATGTTAATAAGAAAAATGTGGATAAATACATTACAAGAACAAGAGATCAAAAGGTAACAGAAAAAAAGAATTTTGATTTACTTGTTCCTGAAACTATTTTATCTGCTAGACGTCGTAGAGAATTGAGAATTTTAATTTGTTTAAATCCAAGTAATATAAATAGTATACATAGAAACACAATATTTTTTAATGAAAATCAAGTCCATAATTGTTTTCAAGTTTTGACTAAAAACTATATATATCTTGAGAAAGAGAAAAAAAAACTAATGAATTTCAAAATTTTTCTTTGGCCAAATTATCGATTAGAAGATTTGGCTTGTATAAATCGCTATTGGTTTTATACGCATAATGGAAGCCGTTTCAGTATAGTAAGAATACATATGTATCCTCGATTGAAAATTAGTTAATCGAAATTTGTCTTCATATATATATATGGTATATCCATAACATAAATACAGACATGCTTTGTGGCATTGATATAAATTAAATGAAGTATCCATTAGATCAAAAAAAAAGAAGATTTCGTTGATTTTTTTTCATTTTTTAAGTATACAATTTTTTTTGTGGTGAATCCATAAAAATAGTCTTTTTTATATCTATTTAAATTCGATTTAAATTGGATTGATTAAATAAATAAGAATGAATTTGATTGTAAAAAAAAATTATTAAGGAAATTCAGATTTATATACAAAATTCAAAATTAGTGTAATTATTATTACTGATCAATAAAAATATCTATAAAAAGCAAGGAGAAGGGAAAAACTTTCAATTTTTTATGGTAAAAAATGCATTTATACCTGTTATTTCACAAGAAAAAAAAGAAGAAAACCCGGGATCGGTTGAATTTCAAGTATTCCATTTTACCAATAGAATACGAAGACTTACTTCACATTTTGAATTGCACCGAAAAGACTATTTATCTCAAAGAGGTTTACGTAAAATTCTGGGAAAACGGCAACGATTACTGTCTTATTTGTCAAAGAAAGATAGAATACGTTATAAAAATTTAATAAATCAGTTTGATATTCGGGAGTCCAAAATTCGTTAAATTGAAGAGTAATTCTCAATTATTCGATTTATTAGATCTTGAATTTTGATGAACTTTTTTTTAAGCGATTCATATAAGAATGAATCGAGGAAAAACCGATGAATATCTTAACTACAAGAAAGGACTTCATGATAGTTAATATGGGCCCTCACCACCCATCAATGCATGGTGTTCTTCGACTTATTGTTACTCTAGATGGTGAGGATGTTATTGATTGTGAACCAATATTGGGTTATTTACACAGAGGAATGGAAAAAATAGCGGAAAATCGAACAATTATACAATATCTGCCTTATGTAACACGTTGGGATTATTTAGCTACTATGTTCACAGAAGCAATAACTGTAAACGGACCAGAACAATTGGGAAATATTCAAGTACCTAAAAGAGCCAGCTATATTCGAATAATTATGTTGGAGTTGAGTCGTATAGCTTCTCACCTACTATGGCTAGGACCTTTTATGGCAGATATTGGTGCACAAACCCCCTTCTTTTATATTTTCCGAGAAAGAGAATTAATTTATGATCTATTTGAAGCTGCAACGGGTATGAGAATGATGCATAATTTTTTTCGTATTGGGGGGGTAGCGACTGATCTACCTTATGGTTGGATAGATAAATGTTTTGATTTCTGCGATTATTTTTTAACAAGGATTGCTGAATATCAAAAACTTATTACCCGAAATCCTATTTTTTTAGAACGGGTTGAAGGGGTAGGGGTTGTTGATGGAAAGGAAGTAATAAATTGGGGTTTATCGGGACCGATGCTTCGGGCTTCCGGAATCCAATGGGATTTACGTAAAATTGATAATTATGAATGTTACGAAGAATTTGATTGGGAAGTTCAATGGCAAAAAGAAGGAGATTCATTAGCTCGTTATTTAGTTCGAATTGGTGAAATGATGGAATCCATAAAAATTATTCAACAGGCTTTGGAAGGAATTCCTGGTGGGCCATATGAAAATTTAGAAATCCGTTCCTTTGATAGAGAAAAAGAGCCAGAATGGAATGATTTTGAGTATCGATTTATTAGTAAAAAACCGTCTCCGACTTTTGAATTGCCAAAACAAGAACTTTATGTAAGAATTGAGGCTCCCAAGGGAGAATTAGGAATTTTTCTAATAGGAGATCAAAATGGTTTTCCTTGGAGATGGAAAATTCGTCCACCAGGTTTTATCAATTTACAAATTCTCCCTCAATTAGTTAAAAGAATGAAATTGGCCGATATTATGACAATACTAGGTAGCATAGATATTATTATGGGAGAAGTTGATCGTTGAAATGATAATTGATATAACAGAAATACAAGATATGCATTTTTTTTTCCGATTGGAATCCTTTCAAGAGGTATATGGAATTATATGGGTATTTTCTCCTATTTTTATTCTTGTATTGGGAATTACAATAAGTGTACTAGCAATTGTATGGTTAGAACGAGAAATATCCGCCGGCATACAACAGCGTATTGGACCTGAATACACCGGTCCTTTTGGAGTTCTTCAAGCTCTAGCAGACGGAACAAAATTACTTTTCAAAGAGAATCTTATTCCATCTAGAGGAAATATTCATTTATTCAGTATAGGACCGTCCATATCAGTCATATCCATTATAATAAGTTATTCGGTAATGCCTTTTGGGTATAATTTTGTTTTATCTGATCTGAATATTGGTGTTTTTTTATGGATAGCTATTTCGAGTATTGCTCCCATTGGACTTCTTATGTCCGGATATGGGTCAAATAATAAATATTCCTTTTTGGGTGGTCTACGAGCAGCTGCTCAATCGATTAGTTATGAAATACCATTAGCTCTATGTGTGTTATCGATATCTCTACGTGCGATTCGTTAAGACAGAAATTTTTCGTTCGATACAATTGCTATACTCCTTTCGTTAGAGTACTTTAATAGTATAAGGAATTTAATAAATTGAATATATATATTCAAATTATTTTTATTATTTATTTATTATTATTCGGATTGAATAATTTAATCAGATAGTTATATGAGTGCAATAAAACAGCTTCTATTGAATATAATTTATGAATACTATATTACTTATAGTTAATAGAAAGTATGATGATTTAAAAATTGCAGTAAAAATATTGAGTCTCATTTTCTATGTATAAGAATTAAGTGAAAAAATGAATTCAATTTTAAGTAGAAGTGGTCGTTTATCCCAAGGTTGGTTGATTAGTCATCCTGTCTTGAAGCGGGTACAAAAGACCAACTTTTTTATGTTAATTTATGTTAATATATAAAATATATTAACATAAATTAACATAAAAAAGGGATTCAAAAAAATGAATGGATGGTTAGAAACACCAAGATACACAAAGGATTAGTAACGTATATTTTTTAAAATATCCAAAAGAACATTTATGCATAATAGAAAAAAGAATACTAATTGGGGCTTTAAGTTGGTAGAAAAAATAAAGCAGTACTCCCTCTAATTCCGATCCAGAGTATCCTTCTATTCACTAATTAAATAAATGACTATCAGAAACGAAATAATCCTTTTATTTTTTTCTTAAGTCCCCTTTTTATCAGACTTACATAAAAAAGAATAGGTTAAGAACGAAAAAAAAAGGATCCCCTTTTTCTTTTTTGTCTTATATCCATATTTGTGGAGATAGAATTCATGTCATAATTTTGAAAACGAACATGTAATTCTTTTTCGTAATCGAAAACGATTAGGGAGTTATTGATAATTCTAAAAGAGTATTTTATGGAAGAATTTGGTTATTACTCAACAAATTGAATTTTGGATTTGCTAAGGGGTGAGATCAATTCAGAAGTACCTTTTGTATTTTTTATTTATTAAATAAAATGTATTTTTCTTTATTCAAATTTTTTTATTAGGACAGACAGAATTCAATTGGTCTAATTTAGAACCGTCCAATAAACTTGAATCTTATATATCTTAGGAATATATCAAGCGATAAATAAATTGCTCGGTCCATAGATTTTTTTAAGGCTTTAAAAAGGAGCCGTATGAGATGCAAATCTCATGTACGGTTCTGTAATAGAGATGGGAACAGTAATGTTATCACCGACTAGGATTATCAAACAGTTTAAGTACAGTTGATATAATTGATGCTCAATCAAAGTATGGTTTTTGGGGATGGAATTTGTGGCGTCAACCTATGGGTTTCATCGTTTTTATAATTTCTTCGCTAGCAGAATGTGAAAGATTACCTTTTGATTTACCAGAAGCGGAAGAAGAATTAGTAGCAGGTTATCAAACCGAATATTCAGGTATCAAATTTGGTTTATTTTACATTGCTTCCTATTTAAACCTATTAATTTCTTCCTTATTTGTAACAGTTCTGTACTTGGGTGGTTCAAATATCTCTATTCCGTACATATTCGTTTCTGAATTTTTTGAAATAAATAAAACATATGGGGTTTTTGTAACGATAATTGGTATCTTTATTACCCTAGCGAAAACTTTTTTATTTTTATTTGTTTCTATCGCAACAAGATGGACTTTGCCTAGGCTAAGAATAGATCAATTATTAAATCTTGGGTGGAAATTTCTTTTACCGATTTCTCTTGGTAATTTATTATTAACAACTTCGTCTCAACTGTTTTCACTATAAAAAACGGATCTTCTATATTCAAAATTAAAAACTTGTATCAAACAAGAGAAAGAAAAAAATATTCAGAGATATTCACGATATGTTCCTTATGGTAACTGGATTCATAAATTATGGTCAACAAACAGTCCGAGCTGCAAGGTACATTGGTCAAGGTTTCATGATTACCTTATCTCACGCAAATCGTTTACCTGTAACTATTCAATATCCATATGAAAAAATAATCACATCAGAACGTTTCCGTGGTCGAATACATTTTGAATTTGATAAATGCATTGCTTGTGAAGTATGTGTTCGTGTATGTCCCATAGATCTACCTGTTGTTGATTGGAAACTAGAAACCGATATTCGAAAGAAACGATTGCTTAATTACAGTATTGATTTCGGAATCTGTATATTTTGTGGTAATTGTATTGAGTATTGTCCAACAAATTGTTTATCAATGACTGAAGAATATGAACTTTCAACTTATGATCGCCACGAATTGAATTATAATCAAATTGCTTTGGGCCGTTTACCAGTGTCAGTAATTGATGATTATACAATTCGAACGATTCCAATAAAATTATAAATTATTGATAATTAAATCCAATTCTTCTGAAAACGAAAATTATTTATTATAGATTTTTTATTATAGAATATCAATCAAATCATATATTATCCATATACTTCTTTCATTTTTTGAATTTCAATTTTCTAGTTTGAAATTACTCTTTCACATAAAGAAAAGAATGAAATGATATTGACTCCATAATAACAGTACCTATAGTAATTCACATTTTTTATCTTAGAATCTTTTCTTATCTTAAGATTTGGTTAAATTCAATGTGGAGAGAATTTAAGTATTTCATAGATAATTTTTTTCCTGGTCATATCAATAAGGTCATGAAAATTCGATTTATTTATCTCTTATTTTACATATAATGGATTTGCCTGAACCGTTACATGATTTTCTTTTAGTCTTTTTGGGATCCGGTCTTATATTAGGAAGTCTAGGAGTAGTATTATTTACGAATCCCATTTTTTCTGCTTTTTCTTTGGGACTGGTTTTTGTTTGTATATCTTTATTCTATATTTTATCAAACTCCCATTTTGTAGCTGCATCACAGCTACTTATTTACGTGGGCGCTATAAATGTTTTAATCATATTTGCTGTGATGTTCATGAATGGTTCAGAATATTACCAAGATTTTCATCTTTGGACTGTTGGGGACGTAATTACTTTGATGGTTTGTACAAGTATTTTTGTTTCACTAATAACTACTATTCTAGATACATCATGGCATGGAATTATTTGGACTACAAGACCAAATCAGATTATAGAGCAAGATTTGATAAGTACTAGTCAACAAATTGGAATTCATTTATCAACAGATTTTTTTCTTCCATTTGAACTCATTTCAATAATTCTTTTAGTTGCTTTGATAGGTGCAATTGTTGTGGCTCGCCAATAAGAAATTTTAAGAACTACCAATATAAATAAAAATGAAATTTTGTTAGATTTTATCACATTTATTTTCGTTGAATTCTATGGGAACGTAAAATAGTATTTATGTAGAAAATTGTTTTTTATTGTCAATATATTATCTTTTTTTTAGAGTAGACTTATTCTATTCTTTAGTCAATAAAATCCGTTGAATTCTCGTTCATATTGAAATGAATAAAAATTGATAAGGAGTTGATCAATGATATTTGAGCATGCACTTGTTTTGAGTGCTTATTTATTTTCTATAGGTATCTATGGGTTGATCACAAGTCGAAATATGGTTAGAGCCCTTATGTGTCTTGAACTTATACTTAATGCAGTTAATATGAATCTCGTAACCTTTTCTGATTTTTTTGATAGTCGCCAATTAAAAGGAAATATTTTTTCAATTTTTGTTATAGCTGTTGCAGCCGCTGAAGCAGCTATCGGACTGGCTATTGTTTCCTCCATTTATCGTAATAGAAAATCAACTCGTATCAATCAATCGAATTTGTTGAATAAATAGTATTACTCATAAAAAAGGAGACTTTAGAATAATGTGTGTACTATAATAATCAATTCAAATTGACATATATGATATATAACTTATGATCATGTTTGGAAAAACAAAACATAAGAAATCAAAGTATCTTGGTTCTATTATGTTATTTTTTATTAACCTATAAGTCGATTTTGATTAGCAAAATTCTAATAAATCATTGATTCATCTGGTGGAATATATATAACTATATATATATATGTACTATAATATATATAATTTATATATAATTATAATTTGTTTACGACTTTACTAGATCGAAAATGGTGAATTTTTGATGTTCAAGGATTACGATCCAATGTCACATTCAGTAAAGATTTATGATACATGTATAGGATGTACTCAATGTGTCCGAGCCTGCCCCACAGATGTTTTAGAAATGATACCTTGGGATGGATGTAAAGCTAAACAAATTGCTTCTGCCCCAAGAACAGAGGACTGTGTTGGTTGTAAGAGGTGTGAATCCGCCTGTCCGACGGATTTCTTAAGTGTTAGAGTTTATTTATGGCATGAAACAACTCGAAGCATGGGTCTAGCTTATTGATACGTTTCAAAAAGAACCACACACACAAGTACTTTTTTTTTACTGGTAAAAACCGGCGCTCAAAAAACAAATCTTTTGTATTTTGAGCGCCGGTTTTCTAGTCTAAGTATATCTTATTTTTATCACGAATTTTTTTCCTTGGTTAACAATAATTGTAGTTTTGCCGATAGCGGGGGGTTCCTTAATTTTCTTATTTCCTCATAAAGGAAATAAGGTAGTTAAGTGGTATACTATTTGTATATGTTTAATCGATCTCCTTCTAACAGCCTATGCATTCTGTTATCATTTCGAATTGGATGATCCACTAATTCAATTGACAGAAAATTATAAATGGATCCATTTTTTTGACTTTTACTGGAGATTCGGAATAGATGGACTCTCTATAGGACCCATTTTATTGACAGGATTCATTACTACTTTAGCTACGTTAGCAGCTCAGCCGGTTACTCGAGAATCCCAATTATTTTATTTCCTGATGTTAGCAATGTATAGTGGTCAAATAGGAACATTTTCTTCTCGAGACATTTTACTTTTTTTCATCATGTGGGAGTTAGAATTAATTCCCGTTTATCTACTTTTATCCATGTGGGGTGGAAAAAAACGTTTGTATTCAGCTACAAAGTTTATTTTGTACACTGCGGGAAGTTCCGTTTTTTTATTACTGGGAATTCTGGGTATGGGTTTATATAGTTCGAATGAACCAACATTAAATTTTGAATTATTAACTAATCAATCATATCCCATATCGCTAGAAATAATATTCTATATGGGATTTCTTATTGCTTTTGCTGTCAAATCACCTATTATACCTTTACATACGTGGTTACCTGACACCCACGGAGAGGCACATTATAGTACTTGTATGCTTTTAGCCGGAATATTATTAAAAATGGGAGCATATGGGTTGGTTCGAATCAATATGGAATTATTATCTCACGCTCATTCTATATTTTGTCCCTGGTTAATGCTATTAGGTTCAATTCAAATAATCTATGCAGCTTCAACATCTCTTGGTCAACGTAATTTAAAAAAAAGAATAGCTTATTCTTCGGTATCTCATATGGGTTTCTTAATTTTAGGAATTGGCTCTATAAGCGATACAGGTCTCAACGGGGCTATTTTACAAATAATCTCTCATGGATTTATTGGCGCTGCGCTTTTTTTCTTAGCGGGAACTAGTTATGATAGACTACGTCTTCTTTATCTCGACGAAATGGGTGGAATGGCTATCCCAATGCCAAAAATATTCACAATTTTCACTATCTTATCGATGGCTTCTCTTGCATTGCCGGGCATGAGTGGTTTTGTTGCAGAATTGATAGTCTTATTAGGAATAATTACCAGCCAAAAATTTCTTTTAATCACAAAAATACTAATCACTTTTGTAACAGCAATTGGAATGATATTAACTCCTATTTATTCATTATCTATATTACGTCAAATGTTCTATGGATACAAGATTTTTAATACACCAAATTCTTTTTTTTTTGATTCGGGGCCACGAGAATTATTTATTTCAATTTCTATCCTTATACCCGTTATAGGTATTGGTATTTATCCAGATTTTATTTTTTCATTTTCGACTGACAAGGTTGAAGCTATTCTATTTAATTTTTTATAGATAGTTTTCACAAATAAATGAAACAATTCTAAAAAGAAGAAAAGAAAGAAATATTATGTACAATACAAATATATAGATATATATTTGTATTGTATTAATTATGTATTAAATTCTCTATTAAAAAAAAAATGAATTTGAATTAAAATGGAATATGTTTGTTATTTGTGAGAACCCCTTGAATCAATACCGCATTACTTGATTTAAAGGGTTCTCTATCATTTATTGTATTTTTTCTTTGTTAGTTATTATATATATTTCTTATATTTTTTTTTGTTTTCTGTATTTATATTTGTAAAGTTGTTTCTTCACTTTAATTCAATTAGATATAAATGAACCATAACTATGTAGTCCTATTCCTAAAAGATTTATCCCTAAATAACATACCCAAATTATAAAAAAACCCATAGAAGCCACTATTGAACAGTTTATATATTCTAATTTTTTATTTTTTCTAGTATGTAAATAAATCGCGAATATAGTCCAAGTAATAAAAGCCCAAGTTTCCTTTGGATCCCAATTCCAATACGATCCCCATGCCTCATTAGCCCATACTGCTCCGGAAATAATACCTATCGTTAAAAAGATAAAACCTAGACTAATAGTACGGTAACCCCAACGATCCAATTGTTGAAGAAATTGAGATCTATAATAATTTCTATAAAAGGAAAAAGAAGTTTTTTGTAAAACATTATTTTTTTCACTTATATTCATGTATTTAATTTCGGCAAAAGAAAATGATTCATTTATTAAAAAAAATAAATTCTTGCTTTTACCAAGGAGTTCTTGGAATGTAATGACTAAAATAGCCACTGCTAATAATGATCCACATAAAAGAGTTGCATAACCCAATATCATCATACTTACGTGCATCATTAACCAATAGGACTGTAAAGCAGGGACTAATATTATGGATTCGTTCATTTTTCTTAAAAGACCCGAAGTAGCAAAGACTTGGGTAAAAATAACACTTGGTGCAATTATTGTATTTAAATAGTAGTTTTTTTGTTTTTTGAAGCAAAGAACCATATAAAAAATGGAAAAAGTCCATGAAAGAAATATTAATGACTCATATAAATCACTAAACGGTAAATGGCCCGAAAAAGCCCAACGAGTAACTAACAATCCTGTTATACAAAAAAAGGTTATTATCATGCCTTTTTTGTACGAATCATATAATCCTATGATTTCATTGACTAATAATAAAGTGATCAAATGAATTGAAATTAAAATGGATACGACCGAAAACGATATATGAGTTAATATATGCTCTAAAGTTGAAAATACCATCATATATAATGAGAAAATCTAAATATTAGGAATAGAAATAAGAATTGAGTTCATTATAGGACCTATTTTTAAAAAAGATAAGATGTCATGCCGCTACTCGGACTCGAACCGAGATGCTCTAGCACTGCTTCCTAAGAGCAGCGTGTCTACCAATTTCACCATAGCGGCTTACTCAAAATCATAATAATTAATTTTTAGTCAATTGTCGAGATTCAAAGAATCAATTAAAGAATTTAAAAAATTTTATTCGAAAATCGATTAGAAATATATATTTTAATACTTTTCTTATTATTCAATATTCTTATTATAAATCCAAAATTATAATCCAATTATTCTGTTAACATAAACAGAATAATTTATGTTAAATGACTCTTTTTTTTTTATTTATTTCATTTTCTGAATATAAAGAAATGTTTTTTTCTTTTTTACTGAAAATAAAAAAGAAAAAAAGCGCACTTCTATATATATAAAATGGAAGACGAAATTGAAAGGATTTTTTTATTAGAATATATAATGTAAATATGGTAAATTAATACTATACTTAAATACTTAAATTAATACTATATTAGATATTATATTTATATTAGTATTTTTAGAATATTCATTGAATCTTTTAATTCTTAACGTTTGTATTTGTTACAAAAAAAGCTTTTAGAATTCCCCGTAAAAATAGATTGCGCTAACGAAAAAGCTTTCAATGTTGTCCAATATCCTTTCTTTTTCCATAAAGTGTTCCGAATAAGTTTTTTTGATATAGAAGTACGTTTTTTTGGAACTGCCATATAATTTGTATAGTTTTTCATTGTTATATAGTTCTATGTGAAAGACATTTTTTTCGTAAATGAAAAGGAATTTATCTTTAATTAGCCATATAATATAGCTTATCTATCTTAATTCCCATTTTATGTTTCCGATTAAAATAAAAGTAAAACTTTGAATATTATAACCCTTTTTCAAAAATTTTTCCAAACATCGATATTTTTTATTGTAATAGAAAATGCTTAAAAATACTAAACGAAATTTGTTAAAAAAGAAAAAATGATTATTGAGTCATATGCATTTCTTTTTTAATTCATCATTCATATCAAAACAAAAAAAATGTTCTTAGTTTTGGTGTAATTAATTATTTTATCTCAACTCTATCCATAAAATTCGAATTAAAAAAAATTCTTTTTCACTAGGAATTTAGTTATCGCTCCATTTTGAGTTTATACTTTGTAATATTCCAAATATTTTACAAAGATTCAAAATAATTAATAATAGATCATTCTATTTAAATTCTATGTTTATTTTTTTTATTAACCGAACCACTTCTTTACAAAAGAGATAAAAATCAACGAATAAGAAACAAAATTCATTAGAATCCGAATTTTTTTGTTTATTGTATGGAATATACATATCAATGTTCATGGATTATACCTTTTATTCCATTTCCAGTCCCTATGTTAATAGGAGTGGGACTTCTACTTTTTCCGACGGCAACAAAAAATCTGCGTCGTGTGTGGGCTTTTCCTAGTATTTTCTTGTTAATTCTAGTTATGATTTTTTCGGTTGATCGGTCTATTGATCAACTCAATAATAGTTCTATTTATCAATATGTATGGTCTTGGACCATAAATAATGATCTTTCTTTAGAGTTTGGGTACTTCATCGATTCACTTACGTCTATTATGTCAATATTAATTACTACTGTTGGCATTCTGGTTCTTATTTATAGTGATAATTATATGTCTCATGATCAAGGATATTTGCGATTTTTTGCTTATATGATTCTTTTTAATATTTCAATGCTGGGATTAGTTACTAGTTCGAATTTGATACAAATTTATGTTTTTTGGGAATTGGTTGGAATGTGTTCTTATTTATTAATAGGCTTTTGGTTCACACGTCCTATAGCGGCAAATGCTTGTCAAAAAGCATTTGTAACTAATCGTGTAGGGGATTTTGGTTTATTATTGGGAATTTTAGGTCTTTATTGGATAACAGGTAGTTTGGAATTTAGGGATTTGTTTCAAATAATAAATAACTTGATTTATAAAAATGAGATTAATGTTTTTTTTGTTACTTTGTTTGCCCTCTTGCTATTTTGCGGCTCAGTCGCTAAATCCGCCCAATTTCCTCTTCATGTGTGGCTACCTGATGCTATGGAAGGGCCTACTCCTATTTCCGCCCTTATACATGCGGCTACTATGGTAGCGGCGGGAATTTTTCTTGTAGCTCGGCTTCTTCCTCTTTTCATAGTTCTACCCGCAATAATGAATGGAATAGCTTTTATAGGTATAATAACAGTAGTATTAGGAGCTACTTTAGCTATTGCTCAAAAAGATATTAAGAAAAATTTGGCCTATTCAACAATGTCTCAATTGGGTTATATGATGTTAGCTTTAGGTATGGGATCCTATCGAGCCGCTTTATTTCATTTGATTACTCACGCTTATTCAAAAGCATTGTTGTTTTTAGGATCTGGATCCATTATTCATTCAATGGAAGTTGTTGTCGGATATTCTCCAACTAAAAGTCAAAATATGGTTCTTATGGGTGGTTTAACAAAACACGTACCAATTACAAAAACTGCTTTTTTAGTGGGTACACTTTCTCTTTGTGGTATTCCACCTTTTGCCTGTTTTTGGTCTAAGGATGAGATTCTTAATGATAGTTGGTTGTATTCACCAATTTTCGCAATAATAGCGTGTTCCACAGCAGGATTAACCGCATTTTATATGTTTCGGATCTATTTACTTGTTTTTGAAGGATATTTAAACGTTCATTTTCTAAATTTCAATGGAAAAAAAAATCGTTCATTCTATTCAATATCTTTATGGGGGAAAAAAGAAGTAAAACAAAAATTAAAAAATAAAAATTGTTTAGTAGGTCGATTAAGAATGAATAATAATGAAATGACTTCTTTTTTTATCCGGAAGACATATCCACATCGAATTAATCAAAATGTTAAAAACATAACACGTCTTTTTTTTGATATTACCCATTTTGGTACTAAAAAAACGACTTGTTTATATCCTCATGAATCGGACAATACTATGCAATTTTCTATGTTTATTTTAGTCCTCTTTACTTTATTCGTTGGGGCCATAGGAATTTCTTTCAGCCAAAACGGAATAGATTGGGATATATTATCCAAATTGTTAATTCCGTTTATAGACCTTTTACATAAAAATGAAAAAAATTTAGTGGATTGGTATGAATTTTTAACAAACGCAACTTTTTCA